CAAAAAATTAATAAAATTTTAATGTATATAGTATATACATTGTTGAAAATTTTTAAGGGGTGGGGCCGATAAAACTCTGTGGGTAACTTATCGTATAGCACTTTTGATTCCGGGGGGGGTTACAAGAGCAATTACTACGGTAAAATCCATGGGTTGTCAAAATTTGTTAAAAAACATAGCGGCGGCACCCCCAAAAAAAACTCGTCGACGGGCTTTGTCGTAAAAGGGGTTTTTGGGAAATTGTATTAAAGGGACCCCGGGGCGAAAATAAAAATAATGGGTAATTAGGGCAACGTAGAAAATTGCTATGTCTAATAAGCATTCATTTATAGGTTATCATATTCTTATGTTAATCAACCACGCTTGCATTAAGTAGGACAACCTTATTAATGTGCCATTACCCCACTTAGAGATGCAAGGTGAAAGGGTTCCCTAAAAATTCCACTAATGCCTCTGAATTTCAGTGATGCGTGAGTTATGGGCTATGCCGGTACCAGACCGCATAAGGAGGGATACTCTTTAGAAACCAGTAGGACACGATCAATCAATAAAAGTCCATAGATTCACATCCGTCAAATGTTTCCTGAAGCGGGCCAAAGGGTCAACTTGTGTTAGGTCCATTGGAGGATTCAGAACTACCAAGTCCTCTGACTTCTTTTAGGCCACATTAAGGTACGATAGAGATGCGACCAAATACTCCATGGTGAAGTTCTAGGAGTTTTGAAAGAAATATTCATGATTTAGTACTTTAATAGGGTAGAATACAGCAAAAAATTCTAGTAAAAAGCCCAGATATGATCATTATTCAAGTTTAATTGAATTAATATGCCGTTATAACTGGGATACGTAATAGGCTCAATTCTAAAAATAAAGTAAATATATAATTGGATGAAGAGTTGAAAAGGATTCCAATGAGGAGTTATAGTCATTTAAAAATTCCATGATATGTTTTTAGTATATTAGAATGGAGTGATAGCTGAGATAGCTCTTTAATGTGATGGTTAGTCCGTATTGTTTGACAAACCAGGTAGGTAAAGTGGGTTAATAGTTATAAAGGACAGTTCAAACTCTAGAGATCAAGTTAGGGTTCTCCGTACATTTAAGTCTTTATTCATTAAATTGTTTACCCGCCCTCGTGAAACGTCATGGAAGGTGCATGAATTTGATTTTGTTAATACCATGGGGGAATTATTAACGTATGGGTAATAAAGTTTAAACAGAAGGGAAAGATATGCTAGTGGTAATTAAATGAATGCTCTATTATACATAGTATGTCTATAAAGCATCTAAATTAGGGCGGACATAATACCATGGGGGAATTATTAACGTATGGGTAATAAAGTTTAAACAGAAGGGAAAGATATGCTAGTGGTAATTAACTAGTACCCCTAAGGCGGGGATGGAAAAGATGAAGATTAGAAAGTAACTAACTGAGGTTAGCTGGCCGATTAGAACATAGGGGTCTTCGACGGGCTGTCCGCCGATTCAGGTGAGGATAAGTATGTTGGCTACGAGGAGTCAAAAGAAGATTTTAGCGAGGGGTCGGAAGATTAGGGCACGTTGATAGGAGGTGTGGAGGAACGGGAGGAGAAAAAGGACTAAAATAGAGAATAAGAGGGCTAAGACACCACCAAGTTTGTTGGGAATAGAACGAAGAATGGCGTATGCAAACAGAAAATACCACTCGGGCTTAATGTGAGGGGGAGTAACTAGGGGGTTAGCGGGTGTAAAATTGTCGGGATCTCCTAGGAGGTTGGGAGCGAATGTGGAAAGGGATGTGAGGAGAAACAGAAGGATAATAAATCCCAAGGCGTCTTTATATGAGAAGTAGGTATGGAAGGGAACTTTATCGGGGTTAGAGTTTAGGCCTGTGGGGTTAGAGGAGCCGGTTTGGTGAAGGAAGAGAAGGTGAAGGATGGAGGCGCCTGCAATAGCAAAAGGTAAGATGAAGTGGAAAGTAAAGAAACGGGTTAGGGTAGCGTTGTCAACGGAGAAGCCGCCTCAGATCCATTGGACGAGGTCAGTTCCGATGTAGGGTGCGGCAGAGAGAAGGTTGGTGATTACGGTGGCACCTCAGAAGGACATTTGGCCTCAGGGAAGAACATAGCCCACGAATGCAGTTGCTATTACTAGAAAAAGTAAAATTACTCCGATATTTCAGGTCTCTTTGAATAAAAAGGAGCCGTAGTATATTCCGCGGCCGATGTGAAAATAGATGCAGATGAAGAAGAATGAGCCCCCGTTAGCGTGGAGGTTGCGTAGAAGTCACCCATTGTTTACGTCACGGCAAATATGGGCAATGGAGGAAAAAGCTATTGAGGTATCGGCAGTATAGTGTATAGCGAGAAAGAGGCCTGTGATAATTTGGGTGATGAGGCAGAGGCCTAAAAGAGAGCCGAAATTTCATCACATTGAGATGTTGGAAGGGGATGGCAGGTCAATAAAAGAATTATTAATGATTTTAAGGGCAGGATGGGTTTTTCGTATGATAGGGGCCATTAGTTTTTGTAGTTGAATACAACAATAGTTTTTCAGGCTATTAGTCTAGGTTAGAATCCTAGCAAGAATTATGAAAATTTGCTTTGAGATTGGGTTAATTGGGGGGCTATTAGCAGTAGCTTCTAACCCTTCCCCGTTTTATGCTGCGTTGGGTTTAGTAGGGTCGGCTGGGATAGGGTGCTTGATTTTAATAGGAGAGGGAATCTCTTTTTTGTCTTTAGTACTATTCTTAGTGTACTTGGGGGGAATAATGGTAGTTTTTGCTTATTCTGCAGCGTTAGTTGCTGAGCCGCACCCGGAAGCGTGGGGTAGTGAAGGGGTAGTAGCGTATTTAATGGCCCTGAGTGTGTTGGTGGGGGTGTGATGGTTGGTATGAAAGGGGGAGGGGGAAGTTGTTTTGGAAAAGTTAGACGTGGTTTACGGGGGTGAGTGGTTCGGAGTGTCAGTAATATTCTCGTGAGGGGGCGGGTTGTTGATAATGGGAGGGTGGGGTTTGTTGTTAACGTTATTTGCGGTGTTAGAGGTGGTTCGGGGCCATTATAGTGGTGCCTTACGAGCTGTAAGATTATAAGGCTAATTAGGGAGGAGATAATTAGAACAGAGAGATAGACCTTAATCAGGCCTTGTTGAAGCTCTTGATTTTTTTTGATTGGGGGCAGTTGTGAGGTGGCTAAGCCTTTTGGTCCAATTTTTTCTAGCCAGAGGGTATCAATTAAATGTGAAGAGGTTTTAAGGCTAAAGTTTAGAAATGAAGCTGGAATTTGGCGGTGGAGTGTGAGGTGATAAAACGATGTGTTGACCAGCTTAGATAGGTTTTTAGAGGGGGTCTTAGTTCAAGAGTTGGATGCTAGATCAAAGGCAATAATAAAACCTATAATTGAGACAAATAAAGCAGCGATTTTAATGTTGAGAGGCATAGTGAGGGTGAGGGGGGAGGAGGGAATAATAATTTGGTTAATTAGTAGGCCGGCAACAACACTCCCTAAGGCTAAACGTTTAATAGGGTTTGTGGAGGTTGGGTCGTTTTCATTAACTGTAATAAGAGGGTTGTGACGGGGGAAGTGAAGGGAGGCGAAATAAATAATTCGGAGGCTGTATACAGCCGTAAACGAGGTAGCGATAATTGTAACAATCAAGGCCCAGGCGTTGACATTTGAGGTATTTACGGCTTCAATGATGGCATCTTTGGAAAAAAATCCGGCTAAATAGGGAGTGCCTATCAAGGCAAGACTCCCGATAGTGACGCAGGTAGTTGTGATTGGTAAAGATTTTTGGAGGCCACCTATTTTGCGGATATCTTGTTCATCATTTAGATTATGAATAATTGAGCCTGAACATAAGAATAATATGGCTTTAAAAAAGGCATGGGTGGAAATATGAAAAAATGCGAGATAGGGAAGATTTAGGCCGATAGCTACAACCATAAGGCCGAGCTGACTTGATGTGGAAAATGCAATAATTTTTTTAATATCATTTTGGGTGAGGGCGCAAGTTGCGGCGAATGCAGTTGAGATTGCACCTAGACACAGGCAGGTGGTGAGGGCTAATTGGTTATCTTTAATCAGTGGGTGAATGCGAATAAGGAGAAACACGCCTGCCACTACCATAGTGCTTGAGTGAAGTAGGGCAGAGACTGGTGTTGGCCCCTCTATCGCTGAGGCGAGTCAAGGGTGGAGACCAAATTGGGCTGACTTAGATGCTGCAGCAATGATGAATGCTAAAATAAGGGGAGTGGGGGTGTCTATTGAGGGTACAAAGTTTATGTCGATGGAGTCGCAAGATGAAATCAATCAAAAGATAGCAAACAAGAATCCGATGTCTCCAATACGGTTATAAAGGACTGCTTGTAAGGCAGCTGCGCCAGCGTTGCTTCGAGTGAAGTATCAGCCAATAAGGAGATATGATATAATGCCAACCCCTTCCCAGCCAATAAATAGTACGAGGAAATTACCAGCTGAGACTAGAAGTATTATGGCGAAAAGAAAAATTAGGAGATACTTAAAGAAAAGTTGGATTTTAAGGTCTTCATGCATATATCATAGTGAATATTCGACAATGCTTCAGGAGACTAACAAGGCGATGGGGATGAATAAAATTGAATACTGGTCCAATTGGATGGAGAAGTTAAGAGGGGAGGATAAGATGTTAAATCATTTTCATGAAATAATAACTGATTGAGAGGATTCGTTAAGTATTAGGAGCAGGGGTGGGGTGGAGATAAAAAAGGCGGCTTTGATTGCGGATTTGGTTTTCGTATGGAAAAGCAGTGAAGTGGGGGCTAGGAGGGGGGTGAGAAGAGTAGCCATGCACAGAGAGTAGCATAAGACAGTTAAAGTGGGGAGGTTCATAACTTAATACTAAAATCAATTAGGATTAGGTTTGAGTTAGCCATGGAGTTGAGCCATGGAAGCGAGGAATTAGCAGTTCTCGCTAGGTCCCTTACAAACTCGGTGGGTAGGGGGTGATTAACCCCCATTTCTAGAGTCACAGACTAGGGTTTTAATAAACTATACTCACTAAAACATTAAGTCGGGTTTCAGTGCGATAAAAAGGGCAGGGAGAATGTGTAAGGATAAAAGAATGTGTTCACGGGTTTGAATAGGGGTTAAAAGTTTAGTGTGTGGGGGGAGGTGTTCTCGTTGGGAGGACCAGAATAAGTAAAGAGAATAGGATGTAGTAAATACGATGCTTAATCCTGTGATGATAAGAGTCAGATTTGACCATTGGAAGAGGGACGTTAGGATTGATATTTCTCCAATGAAGTTCAGGGAGGGTGGGAGAGCCATATTTAGAAGGGCTGCTGTTAATCATCAGGCGGCAGTGAGTGGAAGAATAATTTGGCTACCTTGAAGAAGGATTAGGGTACGAGAGTTGGTTCGCTCATATGATGTGTTAGCGAGACAGAAAAGGGCTGAGGAAATAAGGCCGTGAGAGATTATTAAGATTATTGCTCCGGCGATGCTTCAGTCAGTTTTAATCATAGAGGCTGCAATAACTAGGCCCATGTGGCTGACGGATGAGAAAGCAATAAGGGATTTTAAATCTGTTTGTCGGGAGCATAAAATAGCTGATAGAAAAACGCCGAACAAGGAGAAAACGATTAAAGGGGGCGCTAAATAGAGGAAAGAGTCGTCGATTAGGGTGCCTATACGGAGGATGCCATAGCCGCCTAGTTTTAGTAGAGTGCCCGCTAAGATTATTGAACCGGCGATGGGGGCTTCAACATGAGCTTTAGGGAGTCATAAGTGTACTCCGTAGAGGGGCATTTTTACTAAAAAGGCCAAGAAGCACGCAGTTCACCAGGCTGGGGCAAATGGGAGAGATGAGGTTTGGGAAGAAGCTTCTTTTAGGAGAGGGAGGGATAGGGTGCCAATGTTTTCGTGAAAAAATAGGAGGGCTGTGAGAAGGGCTATGGATCCTGAAAGAGTGTAAAAAATTAAATAGGTGCCAGCTATTATTCGTTCTTTTTGGGCCCCTCAGCGTGTGATGATAATTAGGGTGGGGATTATTGTTGCCTCAAACATAATGAAGAACAAAATTAAGTTCCCTGCTAAAAATGAGAGAAGGGTGGTGACTTGAAGTATAATAATGGTAAAAATATATGTTCGTTGGCGAGGAATAGGCTCTTTAGAAATTTTGCTTTGGCTGGCAAGGAGGGTAGGGGCGGTCAATCAGCAGGTTAAGACTAATAAAGGGGAAGAGATTTGGTCGACAAAAAAATAAGAATCAATAAAAAAGTGGGCCTTTTGGGAACAAAATCATGTAGTGGACAGGATTGCAACCACTAAGGACAGGGTTGAAGTAGTTTCTCACAACCGCTTGGCAGGTGAAAGTCAGGGGGAAATAAGAAGGATAATAAGGGGCAAGGAAATAATTAGCATTGCAAGAGATTAAGAGAATTTAAATTATCAGAGCCGTGGGAGCGAGCAGTTGCGATTATTAAGGACAGGCCGAGGCCTGCCTCACATGCTGATAAAGTGAGTATAATAACTGGGTGTATTCCTGAAAATAGGGGAGTAAGTTTTACTATTCAGAGACTTAGGCCGATGAAAAGGGATAGTATTATCCCCTCTAGGCAGAGAAGAGCAGAAAGAAGATGGGAACGGTGAAACGATAGTCCGAGAAGGCTAAGAAAGAAGGTTGTAGTTAAAAGTCAGGGTTCATGTGGTAAAAGCATACAGAAGTGTTATGAGGTTAAATCATAATCTGCTGAGTCGAAATCAGCAATCTTTTTAGACTAACACTTCATTCGGCCCATTCTAAGCCTCCTTGAGATCACTCATAGATAAAGCCGAGGGTAAGAAGGAGTAAAATTACTAAGGATCAAAGAATAGTTAAAGTAGGTGAGCACAGTTGGGCGGCTCATGGGGTAGGCAAAAGTAAAGCGATTTCTAAATCAAAAAGAAGAAAAAGGATAGCTACAAGAAAAAAGCGTATTGAGTATGGAAGGCGGGCTGAGCCGAGGGGGTCAAATCCGCACTCATAGGGGGAGAGTTTTTCAGAGTCAGGGGACATTAAAGGGAGCCAAAAGCCAATTAGTGCTAAAATAAGGGCGATAGAGGAGGCGATTAGGGTATAAAGAGTAATATATTTCTTCCTGGGGTTTAACCAAGATAAAATGATTGGAAGTCACTGGTACTAGTTGTACTAAAGAAATAGGAGCCTCATCAGTAGATTGAGACATATAAGAAGAGTCAAACTACATCTACGAAGTGTCAGTATCAGGCGGCAGCTTCAAACCCGAAATGGTGGTAGGTTGTAAAGTGGAAGTTGATTTGGCGTAAAAGGCAGGTTAATAGGAATAACGACCCGATAATTACATGAAGGCCATGAAATCCGGTAGCAACAAAAAAGGTTGAGCCGTAGATTCCGTCAGCGATGGTGAACGGGGCTTCATAGTATTCTATGGCTTGTAGGACCGTAAAATAAAGACCTAAGATGATTGTGAGGGCTAAGGCCTGGGTTGCCCCTTTTCGGTCACCTTGTATGATACTGTGGTGGGCCCATGTAACTGAAACACCGGAGGCCAATAAAACAGCGGTGTTTAGAAGGGGCACTTCAAAGGGGTTAAGTGGGGAAATACCTGTGGGGGGTCAGCTTTCTCCGACCTCAAACGTTGGGGCGAGGCTTGCGTTATAAAAGGCTCAGAAGAAGCCAATAAAAAAGAAAACTTCTGAGGTAATAAAGAGAATTATACCGTAACGAAGGCCTTTTTGGACTGGGGATGTATGGTGTCCTTGAAAAGTCCCCTCCCGAACGATGTCTCGTCATCACTGAAATATTGTTAAAAGCATGAGAGAGAGGCCGGCTAGCAGGATTAGTATGGTGTTGAAATGGAATCACATGGCTAGGCCGGTAGTGAGTATAAATGCTGCTGTTGCCCCAGTAATTGGTCAGGGGCTGGGGTCAACTATGTGGAAAGCATGAGCTTGGTGTGCCATTAGGTATTTTCTTGGAGATAAAGACTTAAAAGTAGAACAAATACGTAAGCTTGGATTATGGCGACGGCAATTTCCAGTATAGTAAGAAGTAAAAGTGTTATGAAGGTTAGGGATGAAACGACTGGGGAGGAAAATAAAAGGGCTAGGGTCGCTGTGGAAATGAGTTGAATAAGGAGATGGCCTGCTGTGAGATTAGCTGTGAGTCGCACGCCTAGGGCCATGGGGCGGATAAAGAGGCTAATAGTCTCAATGATGATTAAAACAGGAATTAAGAGAATAGGGGTTCCCTCAGGAAGAAAGTGACCTAAAGATGCAGTAAGTTGGTTACGAAACCCAATTAAGACTGTAGCTAGCCAGAGAGGGACAGCTAAACCTAAGTTTAAGGAAAGCTGTGTGGTAGGGGTGAATGTATAGGGGAGAAGACCGAGAAGATTTACTCCGAGAAGAAAAATTATTAATGAGGCCAAAATTAGGGCCCATTTATGGCCGGGGGTGTTAATGGGCAGAAAAATTTGTTTGGTGAATGTTTTAGAAAATCAAGTTTGAATAATTTCTAGTCGATTGGATAACCAGCGGTTGGAGGGCGTGGGGAATAGTAGTCATGGGAACAGGAGGGCAATGAGGATTAGGGGGATACCTAAGAGAGTGGGGGAGGCAAATTGACTAAATAAGTTTAAGGTCATGGTCAAAATCAAGGTTTATTAAGATCTTTATAAGTTTTGTTAGAGGGATCATTGAGAAAAGAGTAGCTGGCCACTTTTATAGGTAAAAAGAGTATGAAGATTAATCAAGATGAAAATAAGATAAAAAACCAGGGTGATGGGTCTAGTTGGGGCATTCGTTAAGGGTGGGTGGGGGCCACCTGTCTGCAGCTTAAAAGGCTGCTGCTGTTCCCTATAGCTTCTTAGCGAGGAATCTACTGAGGCAGATGTTCAGTTTAAAAATTCTTTAATTGGGAGAGATTCAATAACAATGGGTATAAAGCTGTGATTTGCCCCACAGATCTCTGAGCACTGTCCGTAGTAAACTCCGGGCCGTGAGATTAAGAATGAAGTTTGGTTTAGGCGGCCCGGGATGGCGTCAATTTTGACTCCGAGTGCAGGGAGGGCTCATGAATGAAGAACGTCTTCGGCTGTGATTAGAGTTCGGGTTGCCATCCCGATAGGGGTTGTTATGCGGTTATCTACTTCTAGGAGTCGGAATTGTCCTGGGGATAGGTCTTTAGTGGGGATTAGATAGGAGTCAAAATTTAAATCGGCAAAATCTGAGTATTCGTAGCTTCAGTATCATTGGTGACCAATGGTTTTAATTGTAATATCTGGGTTGCTAACTTCATCCATTAAATAAAGAATACGGAGGGAGGGGAGGGCAATTACAATTAAGATAATCGCGGGCATAATTGTTCAAACTATCTCAATTTCTTGGGCATCAATAGTGTTTGTATTAGAGAGCTTAGTGGTTATTAAAGTGGAAATGATGTATAAGACTAAGGCACTGATGAGAAAAACTGCTATTAAGGCATGATCATGAAAGTGTAGAAGTTCTTCTATAATAGGGGATGCTGCATCTTGGAAGCCGAGTTGGAGGGGGTGGGCCATAAAGAAGTATGGGGTTTTAACCCATTATTTCACCTTGACAAGGTGGTGTTATTAGTTAACTAATTTCTTAAAGAAAATGACAGAGTGGTTATGTGCCTGGCTTGAAACCAGAGTATGGGGGTTCAATTCCCTCTTTTCTCGGCCTAGTTAGTTTTTGAGTAAACGGCTTCTTCAAACGTGTGATAAGGAGGAGGGGATCCGTAAAGCCATTCAACGTTTGTGGCGGTCATCTCTGCGGTCATGAAGAAGCGTTTGGATGAAAAAGCCTCTCAAATAATGAATATTATAAGAATGACAGCAACTAGGGAGATTAGAGAGCCGATTGAGGAGACAGTGTTTCAAAGAGTATAGGCGTCAGGATAATCTGAGTAACGACGGGGCATTCCTGCCAGGCCTAAAAAATGTTGGGGAAAAAAGGTTAAGTTTACGCCGATAAATATAACGCCAAAGTGAACTTTGGTTCAAGTTTCATGAAGAGTGAAGCCGGTGAAAAGGGGGAATCAGTGTACAAAGCCTGCTATAATGGCAAATACAGCCCCTATTGATAGGACATAATGAAAGTGGGCGACCACATAATAGGTGTCGTGCAGAACAATATCTAAGGAGGAGTTAGCTAAAACAATCCCGGTGAGGCCGCCGACAGTAAACAGGAAAATGAAGCCCAATGCTCACAGCATGGCAGCGTCTCATTTAATAATTCCTCCGTGTATAGTGGCGAGTCAGCTAAAAACTTTAACGCCAGTAGGGATAGCGATGATTATAGTTGCTGAAGTAAAGTAGGCTCGGGTGTCTACGTTGAGGTCAGTGGTAAATATATGATGGGCTCAGACAATAAAGCCTAGCAAGCCGATAGATATTATAGCTCAGACTATTCCCATGTAGCCAAAAGGTTCTTTTTTGCTGGAGTAGAATGTTACAACGTGGGAAATAATACCAAATCCGGGGAGGATCAGAATATAGACTTCTGGGTGCCCAAAGAATCAGAATAGGTGTTGGTATAAGATGGGGTCCCCACCCCCTGCTGGGTCAAAAAAGGTGGTGTTTAAATTTCGGTCTGTCAAAAGCATAGTGATTCCTGCGGCAAGCACTGGGAGGGAGAGAAGGAGGAGAACAGCGGTGATTAAGACTGATCACACAAACAGAGGGGTTTGGTATTGCGTAAGAGAGGGGGGTTTTATATTCAAGGTAGTGGTGATAAAATTAATTGCCCCAAGGATAGAGGAAACACCAGCTAAATGGAGGGAAAAAATTGTTAAATCGACTGAGGGGCCAGCATGGGCTAAGTTTCCTGCAAGGGGAGGGTACACAGTTCAACCTGTTCCTGCCCCAGCCTCAACGCCTGCTGAAGCTAGAAGGAGGAGAAATGAGGGGGGCAGAAGCCAGAAACTTATATTGTTTATTCGGGGGAAGGCTATGTCCGGGGCTCCGATTATTAAGGGGACGAGTCAATTCCCAAATCCGCCAATGAGGATTGGCATGACTATAAAAAAGATTATTACGAAAGCATGGGCAGTGACGATTACATTGTAAATTTGGTCGTCACCTAATAGCGATCCGGGTTGACTTAGTTCGGCTCGGATTAAGAGGCTAAGGGCGGTTCCCACCATCCCAGCTCATGCTCCGAAAACCAAGTACAAGGTACCGATATCCTTGTGGTTTGTAGAAAATAATCATCGGGTAATTATCACAGGTAAGGTGGCCGAGAAGGTAGTGGGTTGTAGCCCCAAGCACAGAGGTTTAAGCCCTCTTCTTACCAGGCCCTGGGGTGTCACACGCAGGACTGCAACCCCTGAGAAGCAGAATAAGATTCTGCCGGGGCTTCTCCCGTTTTTAACAGCGGGAGAAGTAGAATAAAGCTCGCTGGATAGAGTGTTTAGCTGTTAACTAAAAGTTTACGGGATCAAGGCCCGTTTTTCTAGAAGATTTTATCTTAATTAAAGTATCTGAGTTGCATTCAGGAGATGAGGGTTAATATCCCTCAAGTCTTACAGAAGCTAGAAGATTTTAACTTCTATTAAGGGCTTTGAAGGCTCTTGGTTTAATTTATCCTAAGCTTCTTATAGGAGAGGCAAAAGAGATGGGGAAAGTGGGAGGAGGCATAAGGTTAAGAGGGCGGGGGCAGCTAAAATGCTTTTTTTCTTAAATAGCCAGTATGTTGGGGAGTTGGATGAGTTAGGGGCTAATGTTAGGGATATAGTGTAGGTCAGGCGAAGGTAAAAAAATAAGCTGAGGAGGGTAGATAAGAGGATCAAGAAGGCTAACATCACTAAGTCTTGCTTAATTAGTTCTTGAGCAATAAGTCATTTTGGTATAAATCCTGTGAGAGGTGGGAGTCCGCTGAGAGAGAGGAGGGAGAGCAAAGATAGGGTGGCAATAGTGGGGGCTTTAGATCAGGCAGTAGACAATTGTGAGACGCTTTTAGAGTTAATTGAAATAAACATAAGAAATAGTGTGGCTGTCATAATGATGTAAAGGACAAAGTTTATGAGGGACAGTTGAGGGGAGATCTTTATAATGGTAACCATTCAGCCTAGGTGGGCAATAGAGGAGAATGCTAGAATTTTTCGGGTTTGAGTTTGATTAATCCCCCCCCACCCTCCCACCAGAGTAGATAGAAGGCCTAGGGTTAGTATCAGATTTAAATTAAGAGAGTCGGAGAGCTGATAAAGAAGGGCTATTGGAGCTAGCTTTTGCCATGTAGAGAGGAATAGCCCTGTTTCAAGTGTAACGCCCTGAAGGACTTCGGGGAGTCAAAAGTGGAAGGGTGCCACTCCGAGTTTGGTTAAAATTGCAATCGAGAGGAGAATTGTTGAGAATGGATTTATTGGTGTGTTTACGGCTCATTCGCCAGAAAGCCAGGCATTGAGAGTGCTAGAAAATAAGATTAGTGCTGAGGCTGCGGCTTGAGTCAAGAAGTATTTTGTTGCGGCCTCAATCGAGCGGGGGTGGGGAGTTTTAGTTATTAAGGGAACGACGGCTAGAGTATTAATCTCTAGGCCGATTCAGGCGAGGATCCAGTGAAAGCTAGAGAGGGTAGTGATGGTGCCGAGGGCAAGACTGGAGGCAATGATAGAGAGGGCAAAAGGGTTAATTAGTAAAGGAGGGGGTTTAACCAACATGTTTGGGGTATGGGCCCAAAAGCTTGTTTAGCTGACTTTACTAGAGAGTAGTAAAATGGAATTACATAGAGTTTTGATCTCTCAGTTATAGGTTCAATTCCTATTTCTCTAAGGAAGCGAGGGGATTTTAACCCCTATAGTACTCCCTATCAAGGAGGCCCTTAATTTTTCAGGCACACTTCCAGAAGGTTGGAGGGGAAAATAAGGTAATAATGGGAAAGGTAACAAATCAAATAGTGAGGGCTAGGGTGAGAGGAAGAAAGTTTTTTCAAACAAGGTGTATTAATTGGTCATAACGAAAGCGGGGGTATGAAGCTCGGACTCATAAAAAAAATATTGACAGAAGTGAGGCTTTGAGAATTAGAACGGCAGTGGTTGAGGAAAAGAACAAAAGGGTAGAGGAGCCCAGAAAGATCACTGCTGAGATTGTGTTTATTATTAAAATGTTGGCATATTCTGCTAAAAAGAACAAAGCGAAAGGGCCGCCTGCGTATTCTACGTTAAAGCCTGAAACTAGCTCTGATTCACCTTCAGTTAAATCAAAGGGGGCACGGTTGGTTTCTGCTAAGGTTGAGATAAATCATATTAGGGCTAGTGGTCAGGCTGGGATGATTATTCAAAGGGGCTCTTGGGAGACATTAAAATTTTGTAGTGTAAAATTTCCAGAGAAGAGGACTGTGCATAAGAGGATTAGGGCCAAGGTTACTTCATAGGAGATGGTTTGAGCTACTGCCCGTAAGGCGCCGATGAGGGCATATTTAGAGTTTGATGCTCAGCCTGAGCCTAAAATGGAGTAGACAGTGAGACTGGATAGGGCGAGGATAAATAAAATACTTAGATTTATGTCTGCTAATGAGAGGGGCATAGGTAAGGGGGCTCAAATAATCATTGCCAAGGTGAAAGCTAAGATTGGGGCCACTAAGAATAAAGTTTGAGAGGAGGTGGTTGGGCGAATTGGTTCTTTAATAAAGAGTTTTACTCCGTCTGCAATAGGTTGAAGAAGGCCAGTTGGACCAACTACATTAGGTCCTTTACGGTGTTGCATGTAGCCAAGAACTTTGCGTTCAATTAGGGTTAAAAATGCAACTGCCAAAAGAATTGGAACTATGTAGCATAGAGGTTGGGTTAAAGTAGCAACATTCAAAGCTAACGAGAAGATTTGAACTTCTATGGAAAGAGTTTAGGTCTTTAACAAAACCAGGTTTTGTTACGGTAGCTTGGTCTCTTGTCTTGAGAATAGTAGTAGATTGTTAAGAATTAAGTTTTTAGACATAAATTAGAAGGTTACGGCTTACAAAGGCATGGGCCGTGCTTTTTCGGTCCTTTCGTACTAGAAGAAGCTCTTTATAGATAGAAACTGACCTGGATTACTCCGGTCTGAACTCAGATCACGTAGGGTTTTAATCGTTGAACAAACGAACCGTTAGTAGCGGCTGCACCACTAGGATACCCTGATCCAACATCGAGGTCGTAAACCTATTTGTTGATATGAGCTCTTGAAATAGATTGCGCTGTTATCCCTAGGGTAACTTGGTTCGTTGATCAAATTATTGGGTCAATAGAAGTCAATTTGTTGATGCATGAAGCTGTAGCTTTTTGCTAAGAAAAAGTAGTTTCTTTCAGCGTGGAGGTTATTTTTTGCTCCGTGGTCACCCCAACCTAAAACTAGAAATAAAGGTGCTAGATTATATTTTATTTTCGGGAAGTGGGTAAAAGAAGCAAGTATTTCAGTTGTTTAAAGCTCCATAGGGTCTTCTCGTCTTATAGATTAATTCTCGCTTCTTCACGAGGAGATTAGTTTCATTGATTAGGGAGAGGAGACAGTATAGCCTTCGTGAAGCCGTTCATACTAGTCCTCATTTAAAGAACAAGTGATTACGCTACCTTCGCACGGTTAGGATACCGCGGCCGTTGAACAATGTCACTGGGCAGGCTGGACCTCCTATATGAAATCAGGAGGCGATGTTTTTGGTAAACAGGCGGGGCTAAAATTTGCCGAGTTCCTTCTTTCTCTTTTAATCTTTCCTTGAATGTTCTTGTGTTAGGTTAACGTCAGGAGAAGTAAGCTTTTCTTGACAAGTTGTTACTCTATTATTAGGGACGTTAAGAATCAGTGGAGAATCCTTGCTGATATACACTTACATTGAGGAGAAGGTTCTCTTCTTATTACTAGTTTTAACATAAAATTTTCTATATGGGTATAGAGTTGCTTTTTAAAAATGAAGGGTTTGGGGAAGGTAGGGGAATTATGTGGGAAAATGAGTAAGCTTTGACGCTTTCGTTTAAGATGGCTGCTTTTAGGCCCACTTTGGCATTAACCCTTAAAAAAATAACCCAAGAGTTGAGGCTGTATCCTCTTTCAAATAGGCTGTACCTTATTTGAGTAACTTTAAAGATTGGGCTTTGTGGGGCAAAAAATCTTTAAGCAGGACTAAAATCCTTTTCATAAGCAACCAGCTATCACTGGGCTCGTTTGGTTTATCACCTCTACCTTAAGATCGTTCCACTCTTTTGCAACAGAGACGGATTAGCTCAAAAAGCTGTCCTAAGGTAGCTCGCCAAGGTTCGGGAAGTCAAACTAAAAGTCCTTTTGCTTGGTTAGACTAGTTAAATCATGATGCAAAAGGTACGAGAGTTAAGCTCTACTTTTTTGTGCTTAAAAATTATTTCATTTTTATTTCATCTTTCCCTTGCGGTACTACGTTTATTGCTCCGAGGAGTTTTTTAATCGCCTTTACTGGACTGAAAAAATGTTTTGGTTAGAAGAGGTAAATAGGGGGTATAAATACGAGGAAGATGGGGCTAGATATTTAGCTCAAAATGATCAGAGTCTCACGGATATTGTTTCGGTGTAAGCGAAATGCTTTGGTTAAGCTACATTTTGTTTCCAAGCACACCTTCCGGTATACTTACCATGTTACGACTTGCCTCTTCTGAGGGGCTAAAAAGTGTTAAATACTGATGGATAGCGTTGAGGAGGGTGACGGGCGGTGTGTACACACCCCAGTGCCGGGTTAAAAGGGACTCTCTGGTTCCGTTTTACTTCTAAATCCGCCTTCAGACTAGGTTTCATAAATAGTCTTTCGTATAGTCTAAGCTAGAAAGTGTAGCCCATCTCTTCCCATTTCATGTGTTGCACCTTGACCTGACGTTTAGTTGGAAAAACATTAAGCTCACTGACGCTCACGTGGTAAGCTGACGACGGAGGTATACAGGCTGAATAGCTAAAAATGGTGAGGTTAAGCGGGGGGTATCGATTATAGGACAGGCTCCTCTAGGGGGATGTGGGGTACCGTCAAGTCCTTTGGGTTTTAAGCTTGGCTCGTAGTTCCCGGGCGAGGCAGAGGTAAATTAAAGTTTACGACTAAGCATAGTGGGGTATCTAATCCCAGTTTGTTTCTTAGTTGTCGTGAGTTCAAGTTGGTTTGATTGGAATAACTTTCGTTTCTGAGCTTCTCAGTTAACAAGCGTGTCACGGCTTAGTTTTAATTTGATCCCAAATGTTTAATGGCTTAAATCACGCTTTACGCCGATGGAGATCAATTTGAGCCACAGTGGTGTAACCGCGGCGGCTGGCACCAGATTGGCCGGCTCTAATTAATTTAACTGAGTCAAGCTGTCGCTTATACTCAATATTTGTCACTGCTGAAGTCCCTTGAGGGTGTGGCGAGGCTAGGTGTCTTGGGCAAATAGGTGGTGCCTGATACCAGCTCCTATTTCCTAGGGGGAATAAAAGGGCGTTCTCACAGGGTAGCGGAGACTTGCATGTGTACATTAAATAAGAATTGATTTCAAGGCTAGGACCAAACCTTTGTGTTTAAAGGACTTTTTAGGGCCCATCTTAGCATTTTCAGTGCTACGCTTTAATTAAGCTACATAAACAAGACATAATTTAAGTAGAATGTTAGTTTTGGGGATTAACTGCGAAAGTTAGATTCTTTCTGTCTTGAGCTTTAGGAAGAGTCTAAGCTTCAATCTTTGGTTTACAAGACCAAGGCTTTAAAAGTTAAGCTACTAAGGCAAGCTTTTACTTGGATTTGCACCAAGAAATGCTGGATCCTAAGACCAGGGGAAGGCTGTTTTCCTTTAAAAGC